CATTTATCAAAAAATCCCATTCTTTTCTCATTCTGCATTGAATCATATGAATCGATCTAGCAATGATGGAATTTTGATTCTGTTTACTGAATCACATGAAATTTTACCCAACTCCATATATATGGAATGTATGAAATACGTATGAACGGAGGAAAAAAGATGATTTTAGACTTAATTTTAGACTTAGTTAAATTGGAATTTCTAAGAGACAGATCCAAACGGAAAGGGATTGATAAATTCCACTTAGAATTATGGAGTTTTTTTATTTTGTCTAGAATAGAAAATTCACTTTATACCATTATTATGATATTACATATTCCAATCCGATTGGATATCAGAAAAATAAATGGATTCGGGATTTGATCCATTCACGGAGATAAAGACATAATAATCAGAAACAATATAACAATAGAAAGTTAATTTTTTGAGTACTTAACTCTTTCGTGAATTCCATTGTTCCAAAAATGATTTGCGGAGAACGCCTTTTTCTTTTTTTCGTAGAATTTTTATTTTTAGAATACGATTGAAGTGCACAAGAAGGCTTGTATTTATTAAACCCGCGCTGCTATAGCTATCTATCCATACATCGCTCTCCTTTATTGCATACTTCTACTCGGGACAGCACGTGTCGTACTCTATCAAAATTTCTATTTTCTCTTCAATCTAATCAATCAAAATTGCAGTACGACAAGTGTGCGCCAATTCCCTATAAACGGGCATCATACACAAATAATATACCCCATAAGCTAACTGTGGAACACAACTTATGTTTGGGGTTTACATATACTAATAATTGACATTATAATTGAAATTGAGTTGAGAAGGTTTTTTTTTCAATAAAAAATCAAGACTGATTAGTTATATATCAATTTTGATTTTCTTATATCATTTATCATTACGGAAAGACAATTTGAGATGTAAATCCAAGAGTGGGTCATGAATTTACAGTCATATAGTTAATGGTTCCAATTTGTTCTGAATTTTGGCTTTTGTAACTGAAAAAAATTCCCATTTGGTTTTTTAATAGAAAAGAGAGGTATTTAGATATTGGGTGTTTTGAGATACTATAAAATTAATTGAAGGGAAGGAGCCGGCCCCCCCAAAAAAAACAAATAACAAATAAAGGGGAATATTTTCATCGATTTGGTATCGTTTTGGCGGCATGGCCGAGCGGTAAGGTGGGGGACTGCAAATCCTTTTTCCCCAGTTCAAATCTGGGTGTCGCCTGATTAACAAAAGACAAGACTCGAAATCCCTTATTCTTTATTCTCCTTTGCTGTTATAACTCGCCGAATTTTTCCCAGCAAAACACGCGTAGTCTTGAGACTTTCTTGATTGGAAACAGCTGGGGGTTCCCTTCTTTAAATTAAAGTGCCGTAATTCGTTGTATTTAGGATTCAAGGAAAGATTGTAGTAGTGGAAGGGCTATCATATCAAATAAAGAGTTACCGATTTTTTCCATTACTAATGTCGTGTCTACTGGCCGGGTCTTGAATTAGATTGGATGGATAATTGGCTTTTTTCTTTTACTTAATGATAATGAAGGACAAGAAAAATAAAGAATAGGTATCAGTATTCCTACATATATATATTAGTAGCATTCCCTTTGATACTTCAAAAGAAAAGCGTAACTGCAGTTTAATTTTTCATATTTATTGGAGTCTTTCATCAAGGGTGTTGGGTCAGAATCCCCTTTTGACTCTGCACCTGTGATTCCACTATTATTAATAAACACTAATGGAATAATTCCTTCATATTCAGAGAGATAGGGGACATAATTCACATGGATATAGTAAGTCTCGCTTGGGCTGCGTTAATGGTAGTCTTTACATTTTCCCTTTCACTCGTAATATGGGGAAGGAGTGGACTCTAGAGATACTACGAATTGAGTTGGGGAATCAAATTGTATCACTTTTTTATAGATCGTTTTGCAAAGCATAAATAATCTTTATTAATTATTTAATATATTGAATTCATTAATTTAATTCAATTTCGAATTAAAAAATGGAATTAATAAAAATATCTTCATTTCGAAATTGTATTGGCTTTTATTTCTGCTGTGCTTTATTGACGCGTTTGCTATCATGGCTGAAGGATTCAAAATCGATAGAATAACCCTTTTCGAATTTCGAAATCCGAAGAAGTTACCATAGAACTCCTTGGATTATCTGTAAACCGCGCAATCAATTACTTCTTTGAAATGCTAAAAAAAAGATGACTTTTTAATTTTCTATAAATTAGAAAATAATAAGAGTTGCCTCGCGATTATTTCAGATTGATTGGAATCAACAAAAATCAAATAGATAAAGGAAACAAATAGATGAAGCAAAGAAATAGAATTGAGATACTATGTACATTCCATATATTTAATTGATATTAACATTTAGGAAGATCCATATACATATTGTAGATTGATCTCGATTCAGTTTGTATCTTTCTAGATTACAATAATAAAAATGGATAGTATGGTCGAACGATTCAAAAATGAATCGTTCGACCA